CTCTCATTTCATTTATCCTTTTCTTCTTTATATTCTTTTTCGACCGGATGTCGGGAATTAATTGTACTGCATTCCTATATTATATATAGTATGTATATTGCGAAGAAGATTATTTGACTTTACCCCCTTCTTTGTTTTTTCAATCTACATTGGAGTGGCGCGATTATGTTACTATTATTGCCAGATTTAAATGTCAATGTCATATTAATGTATTAATAGTTTTCGATTATTCTAATCGAAAACTATTCGACTAGATACTAGACATAAGGAAGCGTAGAATATAAAGAAGAAAAGGGTTTTTCATAATTTTTTTTTTGATCATACATAATTGCCAACAAGAATTTGGTTCTTTTTACGAACTTTCTGTTTCTAAATCCGCGGATCTAGAAATTCATTTCGGACAATTGAACCTTCTCAAACTGTTTCTTTTTAAGAACCAAAAAGATTTGTGCCAAAATAACAGAAGCCAAGAAGAAGAAAAGTCCTTGGATACGTAATGGATCTTGAAGTACTATTTCTGCATCTCCCTGACCAAATCCACCCACATTAGGATTACTCGTTAATGGTTGATCAAGTTTAATAGATTCACCCTCTGAAACAAGAAGTTCTGGTCCTGGAGGGATAATATCAACCACTTGACGTCCATCCGATGCCTCCGCTATGGTTATTTCGTAACCCCCTTTTTCTTTTCGTATGATTTTGCTTACTATACCTGCCGTTGTAGCATTATAAACAGTATTATTACTCTTACTCCCGTCAGGATAAATCTGACCCCTTCCCCTGTTCCCGCCCACGTATATGGGATATTTTAAGAAGTGCACATCTTTCTTAGTAGCGGGGTCGGGAGAAAGAATAGGAAAGGTGATTTCACTATATTTTTGACCAGGAACAGGACCTATCACAAGAATATTTTTTTTATTAGGGCGATAGTTCTGAAAAAAAAGATTGCCTATTTTTTCTTTCATCTCGGGGGAAATACGATCGGTCGGGGCTAATTCAAACCCCTCGGGTAAAATAAGAACAGCCCCCACATTCAAAGCCCCTCTTTTACCATTAGCAAGAACTTGTTTCAGTTGCATATCATAAGGGATTCGAACAACTGCTTCAAATACAGTATCAGGAAGTACGGCTTGTGGAACCTCGATATCCACGGGCTTATTAGCTAAATGACAATTGGCACATACAATACGCCCGGTCGCTTCTCGTGGATTTTCATAACCTTGCTGTGCAAAAATGGGATATGCATTTGAAATGGATGTCCGAGTTATTATATATATCATAAGCGATACGGAAATGGATCGAGTAATCTGTTCTTTTATCCAAGAAAGGGTATTTCTAGTTTGCATGGTCCAATCATTGGTCCCGAAAATTTCTACAATAAATTAGGTAGGTCACTTATATAGTTCCCTATCCACGATTCTGCTATTTACTGAAATAATTTTACCGGAATATAGGAGGAATCCCTTGAACGGGATGGGTAGAAATATAAAAAATAAGCACGATTTTGAACACTTTGTTTATGGCCAAAGTAACAAACATTCTAATTGGATTAATATCAACAATGGATCATTTTTCAGTCATTCATTGAATGATAAATCACTACAAGTGACGGAGATATACGATTTAAATACCGGAAAATCCAATATTTTAAAATTGTATCTAGAATGACCGGAAAGGTGGAAACAAGACTAGATATAATTTGATCGTTATGAGCCAATCCAAAATCTTTGTAGACAGAGCCTATCATTAGTTCCCAGCCCCCGGGCGAGTGGAATCCGATACATAAATCGGTTAATAAAAGAATAGAAAAAGCTTTTATTGTGTCGCTTAAGTTATATACGAATTGTTGAATCCAAGAGTTAAGAATAAGAAGTTCTTTATTACGAAGAATAGAATAACCACTTAGAATAATGAACCAGATTATATTTGTCGAGAAGTGCAAAATCGTATGTATAGGATCCTCATTATACAGCTTGATCAATTGGATCGTTTCTTTGTGGATTCCCATACGAAGCTTTTGTAGATGTGGTTCCGGGCATTCCTTTATCATTTCGTCCAACAAGAAGAGGTCCTCTAATTCTATGAATTTTTCTATAATATTCTTTTCTTGAATATCATTCAAAAAAGTTTCAGACTGCCGAGTATTCCACCAATTAATAACCCAAGATTCCAGACTTTTATTAAGTAATAGAGAGATCCACCAGGGCAAAAATACTATGGATGCAAGATATAGAAGGGGAGTAAATGTTTTCTTTTTTTTCATTTTTTTTTTTTCAGTTGTGAATTTTTAATGAACCCAATTCATTTGTCGACTCTCGATCTAATAGTTCTATCAAGCATGAGTTCTATTTCAAGGTGTATCGAGCCTATGAATCTATTCTCTGTTTTTTATTTGTGATTCAGCAGTTAGTCCTTGAATCTAGAAAGAATACAGAACTAGAATAAGAGTCCACTTCAAATGAAGAAATAAGAAAAAATATTGTTTCCAGATATCTCTGCAATTGGTCAAATTCTAAGTACACCTTTCGATGAATACCCGAGAATGCTCGAATGAACCATTTTTTTTTTTTTAATATTATTCGGATTTAAAGACGAAAGAACTCCCTTTCGACCATTTCTATCAAACTTTTTAATATTTCGAAAAATTTTTGCTGGCTACCGAAATAATTGAGAAAAATTTCTGAAGAATATTGTGATGGGATGAAGTAGCAAAATAAGATATAAATTTACTAGTTATCATTATAAGAGGTTTAGTTATTAAGGAACACAAAAGAAAGGATAAAAAGAAAGGCCGATTGACAAAAAAGAGAACAAATTTACAAGATATGATCTATGTTCATATATCCTATCAATCCCAAATATTGGACCTTAAATAAATTCTTTATTTCGAAATGTTTTGCTGTATGGGATTAATTTTTCGATTTGTTACTTTCTTTGTTACTGTGAGTCAATTTCCATATGCATAAAAGACTATTTTTCGGACAAAAACAGTTTCTCGTCCGCTTTGGCTCAAATGAACGTTCTGAAGAAACTTCAGTTAAGTTATGCTATAGAAAAGGAAGGGCGGATTCTTGAATTTTTCTCTCCTGCTAAGAATCAAACACTTCAATTGGTACACGCAAGAAATAGGCTAATTCAGCAGCTTTTTGTTCAATTTCTCGTGGCGTCAAATTCTCATCAGTACGAGTCAAGGGAATGGCCCCTTGGCCTCTGATTTCCATATAAAGGATAAGGATACGGCGGGTATAAATATCCTCTTTAACTGCTAGTCTGATGGACTGAATATCTTTCATAAGTAATCGTAGGAAGATCCGGCGATTTTTTCCAGGGAATCCCCAACGAAAAATACACACTATTCCTTCTTTTCGATCGAAAAGATCATAACCACTACCTACATTCCACGAAATTGTGCACCACAAATAGGAGCTAATAAAGAGACCGGCAATCCCATAGAAAGACATCACGATCCCTTGTGGAAAAAAAATTATTTGCTGAGACGGAAATAAGGATATCAAATTCCTACCAAGATAACTGGAAGTTCCAACCAATAAGAACCCTAATGAACCTAAAAAAAGGATAAGGGCCCAGCAGAAATTACTTGTTTTTCGAGACCCCGTTATAAGTTCTATCCATATACGTTCTGATCGCCAACTCATACTAGATCCAGTTGCATTTTATTGTAATTGAGAGAATAACCCAAATAAATTTGACTTTACTCTTTTTGTTTCCGAAGTAACTCTCATCAACTAGTACTTGAACCTTTAGGCGTAATTCATCGAATTGGTTAAATCTAAAATAATAACATCCCTCTCATATCATCCCCTATAGATATCTACATACATATAGATTTCCATTTCAAACATGTGATTATCCTGATCTAGTTTAAAATAGCTATAATTTTTTTATCCATATATCATGTTTCCACATACCATACATAAGAGCTCTTTCGTTTATGTTTTATTTTTGTTCTGAGAAATCCACACGCTATACCATATTCCACTAAATCAATATGATATCTGTGGTATGATCCAAGTCTAAATCTTGAAAAAAAAAAAGGATGAGATGTGGTTCCGTCGGATCTACGAAATCTTGTTTTTTTGAATATGAAGAAATAATGAAGCCATTGCAATTGCCGGAAATACTATGCACACTAAAGGCACGAACACTGGGGCGAAATTCATAAAACGGATACCTCGATTTAATATTTATAATTTATATTAATATTTGTACCTGTTATGTTATAAAGATATTTTATAAAAATTAGTATAGAATTAGGATAGAATTCTAATATTTATATCTAAGTGAGTATAAATAGAGAATAAGTGCAAGGAATATAGAACTAAATAAATGTACTTATCCATATTTCTACATATAATATATGTATATTAATCCGATTTTTTATTCTTCTTCTCCTGGTTTTATCTTCTAATTTCCATTTTTTTATTCAAATTTAAATTTTGCTTTAATAAAGAAAGAGTTTTAATTCCCGAAAAATTCGTCCTGGGATTCTTAGTAAAAATGGGATTCCCGGTAGATATAGAAAGATGCAAGGCTCTATATCTATAATCTATATTTCCTTTTCTATAGTTAAGTTATATATACATAAGAGGGAAACATGAAATTTTTTTTTATTTGCCTTGCTTAATCTAATTTCGGGGAAGGAAGATTTCGTTATTTTATCTTGTCGATAGAGGCTTACTGATTGGTAATCCGGAATATGGGTAAAAAAAAGATCTCGAGAAAAAAAAAAAAGAACTATTTGCAACCTTTGAATCTTTCTACAATTCAATCTTATATCACTAAAGAAAATTTCATTTTTATGATTTTGACTTTAATTCCGATAAAATAACTACGTGTTTGACACAAATAAAATAATTGAACTAAATAACTACTTTATCTTTTTTTTTGATTTCAAAGGAAAGAAATTGTGAAGCTGAAATAACTCACTCAGAACATCCTTTAAAGTATTACGTGGTACGATTGGATCGAATAAGCCCTTA